TTATTAGGATATTACATATTCGAATTTGAGAAAAATAGTTGGGTAGATGTAGCCCTTCACAGCGTTTGCTTATGTTAGGGATTGCATTGTGAAAAAACGATTCGTAGAGAAGAGATATTTTTGTAGGTTTACTTTTTTTGAGTAGAAGACGGTTTGCATTTAGTAAACATACAGATAGCTAGACTATCCAACTTCTCTTTTCTTTTTTCTTTTATTTCAGGACAACTCAGGCCATGCTTCTCATAAGAGAATTTCTGTAAAAAAAAATATGGAATTCCAAATTCAAGTGAGATAGGATAATTTGATAACAATTCCCTATCGACAACATATCTAAATCCTATATCTCTGTGTAACAATTTTTGTTCGGGGGTTTACATATACTCATCTATTTTGTTATAATGGAAATTGAGAAGGGTTTTTTGATGGAAAAAATCAAGACTAATTAGTTCTGTCTCAGTTTGTATGTTTGATTTTTATGTCATTAGTAAAAAATTGGCGATGCAAATCCCAGGATCGTTCATGAATTCAAAGTAAGGGGAAATAGTTAATGGTTCCAATTTTTCGACTAAAAATTCACAATGCTTTGCAAAAAAAATGTGGATTTTCAGATATGAGATAATCAATTGAGGGCGTGGATCAAATACAAAAATGCAACAGGGGTCTTTGCTTTAGGAAAAGTAGTAAGGAAAACGGAAGTCAAAATACATACAAGTACAATAAAAATGCAGTAATCCGGAAAAACTTTCTCATCTATTTTGTATCATTTTGGCGGCATGGCCGAGCGGTAAGGCGGGGGACTGCAAATCCTTTTTCCCCAGTTCAAATCTGGGTGCCGCCTGATCAACAAACAAAAAACTTCGAAATTTCTCTTTCTCTTCTGTTCTGCTGATATAACCCACAGAATGATTACCCGCGAAAAGAAGAGGAAACAGACTGTTGATACTTTGTTTGATTTGAATAGTCAAATCACCCGGCAGGGTGGCTATCAAGACTTCACGACTCCCTTCTATCATTAAGAGAATGTCTAAAGAATCGATCTTGAATCATATTGTAGAGCCGGACAGCCAATCGGATTCAATTAATCATTTTTGATTGGAAGGGACCGGAAGGTTATATATGACGGACTCGCGAGAATCTCGGAGTGCTTAGGTATCCAATCCCTATTGGATTGCTAATTGACTTTTATTGAAAAGAAGGCAAAAAGAAAGCATTTTTTTGTTATTTGATTCGTATTCCGGCATGTTCCCACTTCCTTGAGATGTAACTCCGTATCTTATATCTTACTTGTGTTTAATCTGAAATTAGAATCCATCGGGGGTTGATTTCTAAATAGTGTTCGACCAGAATCCCTTTTGGTTTTGACTCTGCACCATTGATTCCATTATTATTAGTGAGAAATAATGGAAAAATTCCTTCGTATTTATAGAGATAGGGGACATAATTCACATGGATATAGTAAGTCTCGCTTGGGCTGCTTTAATGGTAGTCTTTACATTTTCCCTTTCACTCGTAGTGTGGGGAAGAAGTGGGCTCTAAAAGTACTACTAATTGAGTTGAGGAATAAAACCGTAGCTTTTGTTTTATAGATCATTCTCAAACTCGTTTTGAACTATTCAAAATAAAAAAATGTCTGAATTTATCCCATTGAACTCCAACTGAAGAATCTATGAGATGAAGCATACTCTTTGAATCAAAGAGATATTTCAACGATTCCCGTCTTTGTCTTTCGAAAAGAAAGGGATTCAGATGATTGGAAGAAATAGATGTAGCAAATTGGGGTCTTATGTGAATTCCAAACAAATATATGGAATTCATATACACGTATATAATTCATATACACGTATATAAAGTATAAAGACAATTGTAGATTGATCTACAGAAGCTTAATTTATTCTAAATGCAAAACTTTATAGACTAAGAAATAGATATAGACTGAGAGGTAGATAGTATGGTAGAAAGAAAGAAAGATTAATCTATTTCTTTTTTACCATACTATCAAATACAATATTGACGATTAAAGTCCGTTCATTTCGTTTAAGTTAAGACACGAAATGGAAACCCCCTTCATTTTTATCCAAAATTTTGGATAAAAAATGAGAGGGAAAGTTTCATTCCATGGAATTTGAAAATTCCATAGCATTAATCATTTTGACTGACGGTTTTTACGTAAATGATAAGTAGAAAGGCGGTAGGAACTAGAATGAATAGTGCAGTAGCAATAAATGCAAGAATATTTACTTCCATAATCTCATCGGTTTTTTTACTTCACAATAACTCGGGATTTAATCCCTTAGAGATGATAAACCTTTCGTCTGTAAATTCAATGGATGAATTACTTCCCAATGGTCTTGAATCAGATCAATAATATCATGAATAACAATATCTAATCTACCCAATAAATTTGTCGTCGAGACTTGAATAGTATTATAATATTATAACATAGGAAGTTATTTTCTCCATACCGAATCCAAATGGAATTTGGATTCCTGACCCAATCCATCCAAAATTCCTTTATTTATCATCCCTTTGTTTTTTTCTATAACCTACCTTACGCCTTGCCTTCCTTGTACAATGAATCATCTGATGATACTTCATCAGATTGTCCTTTCACTTCGATTAGTCACCTAGTTACAAACCTAAAAAGAAAAGCGAAAAAAAAAGACTGAAGTTCTAAACCCCCCTTTTCTTTTGGAATGAAATTAGGCACCCCAACACCCTTTCATAGTTCATAGAAAGCATAGTTCATAGAAAGAAAAAAGTGAATTGATGCATTTTTTGGATATTGGATCCGTCGGGACTGGCGGGGCTCGAACCCGCAGCTTCCGCCTTGACAGGGCGGTGCTCTAACCAATTGAACTACAATCCCAGCGAAATAAGGGATCTAGCATAAACATAAAATGGAATTCTCTTTTCTTGGGGTATTTCTGAAGCACAAATGGGTTATACCATCACTTGGTAGATTGGCGAATTTTTGGGCCGAGCTGGATTTGAACCAGCGTAGACATATTGCCAACGAATTTACAGTCCGTCCCCATTAACCGCTCGGGCATCGACCCAGGAAGAATCCAATTTTGGCTTATTGGTAATCCACGACCAACTTCCTTTCGTAGTACCCTACCCCCAGGGGAATTCGAATCCCCGCTGCCTCCTTGAAAGAGAGATGTCCTAAACCACTAGACGATGGGGGCCCACTTTCCCAATCGCCCTCATACTATCATCATAGTATGCTCATTTTGAAAAATTGTCAATATAATGGAATGATTAGATCTGAGGAATCTTTCCGTTTTTCAGAATTGTAATTGTATAGAATTTTCAGATTCGTTATTCCTATTCATGAATGGTTCCTTAAAATCCACATTCTCGTAAGCGAGATCAAGAAGTTCTCAAACATTCTTTCTTTTTCTAAGAGAAAAATGAAGGCAGTTCAAGGGGACAAGTAGAATCTCGGCATCACATTATTCTTATTCAATCAAATATTTGGAAATGTTTTTTATGTCGAATTGGTAAGTGTACATGTCTATCATATATCAACCAAGTGCATTTTTTTGGAATAGGGATAAAATAAATTAGGTGCTGGTTCGTTTTACGCTAGACTTGCTAGGAAAATCAATCTATTGGAAATCTATTGGCTTATTCAAAAATAAGCCCTGTGTCGCTACGAGTCTACCGGATATACTTCTATGTAATTATCTAATCTAAATAAAAAAATGCAATTGAAATATTCTATTATTCTATAGTAATATATATTTTAATAATTCATATATATTACTATTACTATAGAATACTAAGAATAATAAAGAAAATAATACCAATAAATAATTAAAGAATAAATAATATGACATTCTATAGTAATATATTATTCTTTATTCTTTCTATTCTCCATTCTATAGAATGGAGAATAGAATAATGCATGTAGATCAAATAGCTACAACTACAACATAGTAATTCTTTCGAAAATGAAAGAAAATAAGCCCCTTTAACTCAGTGGTAGAGTAACGCCATGGTAAGGCGTAAGTCATCGGTTCAAATCCGATAAGGGGCTTTGGTTTTTTTCATAATTTCTTTTGAGAAAGAGTCATAGTATAGAGTTTTTTGGAATAAAAAAAAGGAACTAACTGGATAGTGCGTTATCATTATACTGAGTTATAGTATAGTATAGTAGTTCTGGTTAGAAAATGGAACCTTTGTTCAATAAATTTTCATTAGTTTATTCTAACTAAACCTAAGCCGCCCCTGAAATCATCCCAAATCTCTACCAATCAAATCCATTGGAAAGATTTGAAATCAACAAAAGAAAAAGTAAGTGGACCTGGCCCCTTTAATTATGACTATATCCGCTATTCTGATATTCAAATTCGTCGATAGAGATGAAATTGGAATTGGACCAGCTCACCCCTCTTTTTTTGAATTTCATTTATTGGGCTCCGAAAGAATTGGTCGATATTTTAGATTCCACCTTCTTGGTGGGAATAAGGATGGATCTCCTTCCTATAGAGATACAGAGAACCCTTTATTCAATTCAAAGTAACAAGATAAGAGCCATTTCCACCATCTTTTTTTACTTCCAGATCAATAGGAATTTCTACTATATCTAAACTCTAAATCTATTTAGATGGATAGTTATCAGATCGCAGATTCGTGTACCAAACAGTTCTATATTGATACATCTGGGATTTTTGTTACCAGAGTTTAATGGAAAATAGATGCGAGAAAGAGACTTTGATTTCCAGTCTTGTATTTGTCTATGGAATTGACCAAAAAAATAGCAAACCATCTCTCTATCTAAGAGATTAGACTCAATAGAAAATGTCTTTTTTTGTTTTGACCGCAGGAAGGTCGACACTCGGGTTTTCCAGTTATCTGCAAGAAAAGGAGATATAACAAAGAAGACACTCAAAAAAAATGAAGAAATTGATATATATGGAATAGGAATAGTTTAGTATACTTAGAAATTCAAACAATCTAGAAATAGATTTCTTTTTCTCAATCTCACTAACAAG